AATATTCAAATAATATTATCAATGAATTAAGTTCCTTATTAGACCATGCATTTGATTCATCAAATACATCATTATTGTATACTCTTTGATATATATGGCGCAACCCAATCTTTTTTTTAAAGTTCCTAATTGAATTTGGGCACTTTCTATTTTGAATCTAAAAATAAAAATACTAAGAAAAATTCCCCCTTGACAGTGATATGTGTTGTATATGTAAATCCTAGATGTGAAAATAGGGATAATTCATCCATGAAAGAGAAGGGGAATAAAACAAAAATAGACACTAACTAAACTATATATATAGATATATAGAAAAGAAAATAAGGAACAACAGTCAATGAGATCGTAATAATGAATCACGAGTTCGAATTTCATAGATTTCATCTAATCGAGTATAGATGGTATTTTGTATAATATAATGATAGAGAAATGAAACACACTTCACTTACTCATAATTCTTATTCATCTGATCTTTTGAAAAAAGAATAGATTGAACTTGCAAATTTACTCATTTAAATTTAATGAGTAAACGATTGAATTTTATTCGGTTGGGTGGTACCAACTAAATCGAGTGCTAATTCCCATTTAGTTCGTATTGAATTAATCAATCAAGCTGCTATCGGACATTTATTTCCAATTCGGTACTATGTAGCATACTCTTCCAATCAAAAAAATTTCGACATATTTCACTTTATTATATTATGAAAATCAATCCGAATCCTTCTGGTTCTACGGTTTCCACACTTGAAGAAAAAAACCTAGGGCGTATCGCTCAAATTATTGGCCCAGTACTGGATGTTGTTTTCCCCCGGGGCAAGATGCCTAATATTTATAACGCTTTGGTAGTTAAAGGTCGAGATACCGCCGGTCAGCAAATTAATGTGACTTGTGAGGTACAACAATTATTAGGAAATAATCGAGTTAGAGCTGTAGCTATGAGTGCTACAGATGGTCTGACGAGAGGAATGGAAGTGATTGATACAGGAGCTGCTCTAAGTGTTCCAGTCGGCGGAGCTACTCTCGGGCGAATTTTCAATGTTCTTGGAGAACCTGTTGATAATTTAGGTCCTGTAGATACTCGTACAACATCGCCTATTCATAGATCTGCACCTGCTTTTATACAGTTAGATACGAAATTATCAATCTTTGAAACAGGGATTAAAGTGGTGGATCTTTTAGCTCCGTATCGCCGTGGAGGAAAAATTGGACTATTTGGGGGAGCCGGCGTGGGTAAAACAGTACTTATCATGGAATTGATCAACAACATTGCCAAAGCTCATGGAGGCGTATCCGTATTTGGTGGAGTAGGTGAACGTACTCGTGAAGGAAATGATCTCTACATGGAAATGAAAGAATCTGGGGTAATTAATGAAAAAAATATTGCAGAATCAAAAGTAGCTCTAGTCTATGGTCAAATGAATGAACCGCCAGGAGCTCGTATGAGAGTAGGTTTGACTGCACTAACCATGGCAGAATATTTCCGGGATATTAATGAACAAGACGTGCTTTTATTCATCGACAATATCTTTCGTTTCGTTCAAGCGGGATCAGAAGTATCTGCCTTATTAGGGAGAATGCCTTCTGCAGTGGGTTATCAACCCACCCTTAGTACCGAAATGGGTTCTTTACAAGAAAGAATTACTTCCACCAAAGAAGGGTCTATAACTTCGATCCAAGCAGTTTATGTACCTGCAGATGATTTGACCGACCCTGCTCCTGCCACGACATTTGCACATTTAGATGCTACTACCGTACTATCAAGAGGATTAGCTGCCAAAGGTATTTATCCAGCAGTCGATCCTTTAGATTCAACGTCAACTATGTTACAACCTCGGATCGTTGGCGAGGAACATTATGAAACTGCGCAAAGAGTTAAGGAAACTTTACAACGTTACAAAGAACTTCAGGACATTATAGCTATCCTGGGGTTGGACGAATTATCCGAAGAAGATCGTTTAACTGTAGCAAGAGCACGAAAAATTGAACGCTTCTTATCACAACCCTTCTTCGTGGCAGAAGTCTTTACCGGTTCTCCAGGGAAATATGTTGGTCTCGCCGAAACAATTAGGGGGTTTCAATTGATCCTTTCTGGAGAATTAGACAGTCTTCCCGAGCAGGCCTTTTATTTGGTAGGTAACATCGACGAAGCTACCGCGAAAGCTATGAACTTAGAAGGGGAGAGCAAATTGAAGAAATGACCTTAAATCTTTGTGTACTGACCCCTAATCGAATGATTTTGGATTCAGAAGTTAAAGAAATCATTTTATCTACTAATAGTGGACAAATTGGCGTATTACCAAACCACGCCCCTATTGCCACAGCGGTAGATATAGGTCTTTTGAGAATACGTCTCAACGACCAATGGTTAACGGTAGCCTTGATGGGTGGTTTCGCTAGAATAAGTAATAATGAGATCACCATTTTAGGAAATGATGCGGAGATGAGTACTGACATTGATCCGCAAGAAGCTCAACAAGCTCTTGAAATAGCCGAAGCTAAC